GCCCCAGGAATTGGTTATTCCTAAACGAGTCATGAAGGGTATAACGAACATACCTTGTCTCCACATTGGATCAAGAACAGGGTCAGAAGGATCAAAAACTGCTAATTCATACAGGGCCATTGAACCGGCCCAACCAGCAACCAAAGCTGTATGCATTATATGAACAGAAAGCAACCGTCCAGGATCATTCAATACAACGGTATGAACACGATACCAAGGTAAACCCATGGAAATACCCCTTTATGAAAGAAAAAAGACACTACGTAACTTTATTGCATTGGAAAAGACTATACCATAACTATGTTATGGACCCCCTATTTAGTGGATTATTTCAGCGCAAGCGTTCATATTTGTTCTATTCTGTTGGTAATAATGGAACAGTTTTGTTCGTAGGAACAAAGAGAAACAGATTTATTCTATACTCGATAAGTACCAATACGCAATGGGGAAGTTAATGCCATTTTCTATGAGCGAATATGTCCATACTTGTTAATCATTAGAGGACACTATTCGTAATAATTTTCCCTTCTTTTTTCTTACTTTCTTTATCAATTTTTCAAAATTTATGAATAAAATCTGATTAGGATAAAGTACAATATTATAAATAAAAAGAAAGGCTTTGTTACGTTTCCATATCAAAGTAAAATATAGTACTTAGTTCTTTTTTATTTCATTAAATGCCTATTGGTGTTCCAAAAGTACCTTTTCGAAGTCCTGGAGAGGAAGATGCATCTTGGCTTGACATATAGTGCGACTTTTCAAATATATTGGGTCATATGGGATTTCCCCGTTTTCTCCCCAATCGAGATATCCTCTGTTTCGCCCACGAAAGATTAATTTAATCATCAAAAATTTGGAGCGTGAAGTGCAATTAGATCCATTTTTGGGGGGGATTAAAATCACTATTATCAATTAGAAGAATTTATGGTTGGCTTAGTTGGACTACTACATTGAAGTATCTAGGCTCCGTTAAAAAAAACCAAGCGGTAATCTATTTTATATCATAAAGGATTCCTATTTTTAAAGAAATCTTTTTTTGTAAGTAGAAGGTTTTTCAAACTCTTATGTTAATCAATTGAATAATATGCACGAATCCGTCAACTTTTTTACGGAATGCGCGAACTGAAAAAAAAAAAGAAGGTATAACAAAAAGAAGTGGTAATGGGAGCATTTGTACTATATGTGCAAATCAAAATCGGGCGGATCTTTACCCGGAGTAGAGCATAAACCTAAAAAGATTAAAGAGGCCCATTTAAGAACAAGAAAATGACATCGTGATTTGATTTGGATTGGATCTCGATGAAACAATCCATCAATGAGAAGTTAATTGGATAAGTTTAATGAATTCTTTTTTATATTATACGTTATAAGGAAAGGAAGACAAACTCGTGTTTAGTGAAAAAAAAAAAAAAAATAAAGAAATAAAATCCTTTTATTATAAGTTAGAAGGAACTTGCTATGAAAAAATAAAAAGTATTGTAATCTACACATTGATTCATTTTTTTTTTTTGAACCGTATGCGTCAAAAGGCGCCTGTACGGTTCCGAAGGGATACAATTTGACCCTAATCAACCGACTTTATCGAGAAAGATTACTTTTTTTAGGTCAAGAGGTTGATAGCGAGATCTCAAATCAACTTATTGGTCTTATGATATATCTCAGTATCGAGGATGATACCCAAGATCTGTATTTGTTTATAAACTCTCCTGGCGGATGGGTAATACCGGGAGTGGCTCTTTATGATACTATGCAATTTGTGCAACCAGATGTACATACAATATGCATGGGATCAGCCGCTTCAATGGGATCTTTTATCCTGGTCGGAGGAGAAATTACCAAACGTCTAGCATTCCCTCACGCTTGGCGCCAATGAGGCTTTTATTTTAGAGAAAAAAGAAGACTATGCCTTCGCCATATGAAATATGAATATTATGTAATAATAGCATGGCACTTTGAATTCGATATAAGAAATTTTGTTTTCAAAACATTAGATTATGTATCGAGAGAGTAATATGATAAAAAGGTATTTCCTATTTTATTATTGGAAGTGCAGTTTAGCGTCACAAACTTTTTTCACACCAGAGGTCTCTTAACAATATTTTTAGAGCAAAAAAAAATTCTTTTTTCCTTAGTTTATTTGATCAAATAAAAAAGTAACTTTGGGATTGCTGAATGACAGACAAATCACAGACAAAAAAATAGAATAAATATATAAAGCAACGGAGCCATCATAGTATTTTTGAATTCCTCCGAAAGGAAGGGTGGTAAGTTGATCATTTACCGATCGGGGTCTGATCGATCCTATTTTTTTTATTTATTTGAAGGTAAGGGTCAATTTTATTGTAGAGCCGTATGCAATGCATAATGCCCGTACGGTTGTTCGATTCTTTCTTTTTTTCTTGTTATCTTTCTTTTATCTTCCCCTCATCATGAAAAATAGAGAAACCTTTGATTATCTTATATCATCAGGGTAATGATCCATCAACCTGCTGGTTCTTTTTCTGAAGTAGCAACGGGAGAATTCATCCTGGAAGTGGGAGAACTGCTGAAACTACGTGAAACCCTGACAAGGGTTTATGTACAAAGAACGGGCAAACCCTTATGGGTTGTATCCGAAGACATGGAAAGGGATGTTTTTATGTCAGCAACAGAGGCCCAAGCTTATGGAATTGTTGATCTTGTAGCGGTTGAATAAAAATAGCCTGGATTTCACGTCAATTCGTGATTTGAAATTAACCCTAGTTTAATTAATATTCTATGACTTTTATTTACTATTCTATCGAATAAAAGTAATTCATACGAATAAAAGTAATTCATAATCATCCGGTTAGGATGGATCTAAACCAGCCCATTATGTATATGATTCAACATGCCAACGATTAAACAACTTATTAGAAATACAAGACAGCCAATTAGAAATGTCACAAAATCCCCCGCGCTTCGGGGATGCCCTCAGCGTCGAGGAACATGTACTAGGGTGTATGTGCGACTCGTTCAGATCATGAACTAAAACAAAGGAAAGAGAACAATGTTCGAATATCAATGATCAAATATCAATGATCAAATAGGATATAACGGAAAAACGAACTACATTTCCTATCTAAAAATGGATGATGTCCCTTTTATTGTGTATGAAATTTATGGTTTCTGTTGGTGTAAATCCACTCACCTGAATTCAAGATGAGAAGCAACTCTCCATTGGTAGCAAATGGTTATCCATTAAGCGGAGGAAATCTTAGTTAACATAGACCCCTCTTGCAAGAACGGACTAACAGGGTCAGCTACCCAGCCAACCTTCATAATTAAATACCGTTACTGTATAGGTAGAGCTCGTTGTGAAAGACCTATTACTGGATAATTTATGGGTAGAGCCGAAGAATGTGAACTATACAAGTTAGCACTAACATTGATTAAATGAAGTATTAAATGAAGTAAAGGCTCCGGTGTATAGAGAAGACCTCACCGTTTAAGAAGTAACCATAGAAACGATGGAATCCACTATTTCTTTATCATTACTTTTATTTTTTAATGCCTATTATAGTACAATTTCATATTTCGAGGCGAAATGCCTAGAAAAAATAAAAAATTGTGGTTAGGAAGGTTATAGTAGCCAAAGCCATTGGAATTTTTAGTTTATACATTGGAAAAATCCGTTTTGTTATTAATATACTAGGAAAGGGGCAAAAGAATAACTGAAAGAAAGGAAATCTATTAGTTATTCGTTAAAGTTTCATTTATTCAATGACCAGAATTAGACGGGGATATATCGCTCGGAGACGTAGAACAAAAATTCGTTTATTTGCATCAAGCTTTCGGGGGGCTCATTCAAGACTTACTCGAACTATTACTCAACAAAAAATAAGAGCTTTGGTTTCGGCTCATCGGGATAGGGATAGGCAAAAAATAAATTTTCGTCGTTTGTGGATCACTCGAATAAATGCAGCAATTCGCGAAAGGGGGGTATGCTATAGTTATAGTAGATTAATAAATGATCTGTACAAGAGACAGTTGCTTCTTAATCGTAAAATACTTGCACAAATAGCTATATCAAATAGGAATTGTCTTTATATGATTTCCAATGAGATCATAAAATAAGTAAGTTGGAAAGAATCCACCGGTTAAACGGAGTTGCCCGGAGAATGAACTCCGGGAAGGTCGAATAAAAATGAATAGAATATGATAAAATATAAGAAAGTAGTCAAAATAAATATGAATAAACACGTTCAATAAAAAAATTTATTCTTCCCAGATTCTTCTTTTTTTTTTTTTTTTCTTACGACACGGGAATTCAATCCGGATTGTTGGATTTTTCCAACAAAATATCAATTCGTGTTTGAGTTCGGATGGTGGTTTGAATTCAAGTGAATAAAGAGTAAACCTATCTTTTTCTGGCTCTAAGACTAGGAGTTCTAGTGGTCGACTCGGTTCTTTCAAATTGTTTCTCATTATTAAGAAAAGGTAACAAAGATAAAATACGAGCTTGTTTTATAGCAATAGTAATTAATCGTTGTTGTTTCAAGGTCAATCTATTTACTCGTCTAGATAATATTTTTCCCTGTTCACTAATAAATCGACTAATTAAACTCATGTTTTTATAATCAATTCGATCCCCCGATTGGATCGGGGGCAAACGCTTACGAAAAGATCGCTTGGATTTAAGAAAAGTTCGCTTAGATTTATCCATGGTTTGGTTAGTTTATTTCTTATCCCTAAAATCCTATTTCAGCCGGATCTCTAATTAGAATAAATAGGACTTGGGTTGTTTATAATTATCTTTAACTATGTTAAATATGTTATATATATAATGTCATTGTTAATGTCATTTTTCCCTTTCCTTGTAAGATAAGGGCGCAAGTGCTCGCTTCAATCTATTTCTTTATCTCCCCGTGAATCGTATGTTTGTAACAATATGGACAGAATTTTAGTAACTCCAATCGATTAGGCGTATTGTGCCGGTTCTTTTGAGTAATATATCTGGAAATGCCCGTTGATTCCTTATTAACACCGTTTCGAACACAAGCGGTACATTCCAAAAGAACCGGTATTCGCACATCTTTACCCTTGGCCATGAACCTCCTTTGGATTTTTCATTTACTCAACTCTTCCTCTTTAAATCCGAAACGAAAAAGAAGAAAGGAAGGAAAAAACAAAATATAATTTGTAACTTGTTATCCTCTTATGCAAGATTTCACTACAATCAATATAGGAAATAAGATAGAAAGATTTCTAAACTATATTTCAAATCACAGTAAAGCATTTCATATAAGTATCTTGTATAATACTCTTTCCCTAGAACCACAGTTTGTATTCGACTTCCATAGAAATTTAATACATAGAAATTTCATATTAAATTAATTCCAACCTGAACTCGAGTCTTACAACTATTGAATGCACTTTTATTCTTTCTCTTTCCTCCCTAAAAGGGAAAAAAGAGAAAAGAGGGGGCTGGTATTTCATTGTATCTCTAATCTTCTTTATTCCTTGCCGCGTCAATAACTAGAATGAAAAAAAGGGGAACGTCAACGCATCCGGGAAAAAACGATTAATCTCTATCAATAAACCTGCCAAAGAACCGAACCATATAGTACTTAGTACCGGTGCCACGGAAAGATATGTTTTTAGATCTCGCATTGAAAAACCTCCTTCATTTTATTGTAATACACAAGCTAATACATATTGAAACTAGTAAATAAGATTTACTTTTTATTAAATACAGAAAAAAACGGCCTTTTCTTCTCCAATATTCCCCAAAAAGAGTCAGTTATTTTTCCTTGAGGTTCCGTTCCATATTTCATATAGAGAGAAGTATTTTACTATTATTTTATGTTAAATGAGACCAAAAAGACGAAATGGAAATCAAAATTATAGATTTTCATAGAGGAGATAACGATGTGGAAAACAAGACAGGAATTCTCTACAATGACACTGTAGACCAACGGAAGGGATGTAGCGCAGCTTGGTAGCGCGTTTGTTTTGGGTACAAAATGTCACGGGTTCAAATCCTGTCATCCCTACCTAATTACTGCTGCTTTGAGCAGTAACGAGGGATTTTTTGAGATCAACTCACATTGGACATATCATATAGAATCTTTCATTCTTATGATACTATATAGTATGCATAAAAGATGTATTGGGGCCAATCCTTTTCTTTACAGTTTTATCTTTTATGATAAGAAAGCGCTCTTAGTTCAGTTCGGTAGAACGTGGGTCTCCAAAACCCGATGTCGTAGGTTCAAATCCTACAGAGCGTGATTCGGATCTTCTTCGATCAAATTCGACTGAAACACTAACTGGAACATCAATCTTAATTTGACCCCCTGGATATTAAAGAAAGAAGGAGGTCAATAAAAAAAAAAGAGAGATGTTAATTAATTAAAGGTCCAACTGATCGCCACGCCTGTATTGTAAATATGCAGTTACAAATAATCCAGCCAAAGTAATAGGAATTAGACCTAACACGATTCCAAATAGAAAAACTTCAATCATTTCAATTTTTTTGAAAGGAGAAAAAAGAGGTAATATCTATACCTAAATATTAATCCGAATTACCATGAATCTCAATGACCAATAATTGGTAATTGACACGATAAGTAACTAGAAATACACAGAAGTTCGCGGAAACATTTCCTTTTATGAATTGTGCAATTAATTTCAAATAAGTCGTATTTTGCTCAGACCAATAAATAGAGCGGAGGTTATAGTTAAAGCCGTTAGTAGAAAACCGAAATAACTAGTTATGATAGGCATAAAGGAGCTAAATGAAATATGTTCTTTTTATATATATGTTTATAAAAAAGCACTTACCTGAGTTTCCTTTTTTACAAAATAGGAGAGAAACAAAAATACCAATTGCAAGTTTTTGATTCAGATATCATTATAGACAGCAATAACAAGGATAAAGTCACAACTTTATAAAAAGAAATTGATTCATAATTTGTAACATCTACACATACCGCGTTTGTAATCAGCGAATGCATTTTTGGATCGTTTTTCAACTCAACTTATAAACGAATAATAAGATTATAAACGAATAATAAGAAATGGGTCGTGTAATTTCGTTTTAAACTGAAACTCTTTTTGAATCATTATGGAATCAAATTAGAAAATGATTCCTATTTTTATCATTTCTTTTTTTTTTTTCGAATCTATTCTATTTTATATTTTAGAGCGAACAGTAATCTTCTCAAACTTTTACTTTCATTTTAACTAATTAGATTGCGTAATAGGTTCACTCATATAATATCTTGAATGAATGAGAACAAAAAGTTATCACACGATCACTCGAAAAAAATAGGTGTTTTGGTTCAACTATATTCTAAGACTAGTCATTTCTATTATCTTTTGCTTTAGAAGTTCTATTTTGTATCTTTCCATATTTGAAATCCGCCTCTTTGTAGTTAGGTCAAGAAAGAACCTTCAGATTTCGATCTAATACCAATGCATGCATTAGTGATTGCAATTATTTCATTCTTTGTTCTTTTTCGTTTATCGAATAAAATT